ACATTGCTATCACAAGAATTGCAAAACCTTATGGAAATCCTAATATTCTTGCAGAATTTATAGCCGGACAATTAAAAAATAGAGTTTCATTTCGAAAGGCAATAAAAAAAGCTATTGAATTAACAGAACAAGCGGATACAAAAGGAATTCAAGTCCAAATCGCGGGGCGTATCGACGGAAAGGAAATTGCACGTGTGGAATGGATTAGAGAGGGTAGGGTTCCCCTACAAACCATTCGAGCTAAAATTAATTATTGTGCCTATACAGTTCGAACTATTTATGGGGCATTAGGCATCAAAATTTGGATATTTACAGACGAGGAGTAATGGTGCTTTGCTTATCTTATCTTTACGTTCTATCCACTCTATCCGGGGATGGAACAAAAAATCACAAGCTCCTTCATTATTTTTTCATTCAATAACAATAAAAAAAAGCAATTCTAATTCTTCGAATTCTATAGGGTTGAATAAAAATTTGATTGACCATTTGGTATAATTGCTATGCTTAGTGTGTGACTCGTTGGTTTTTTTTTAGGTTTATAGGTTAGGATTAAGGGGGAGGCCGGCCCGTAGTATGAACTAATAATTATAGAACTAATAACCAATAACCAACTCATTGCTTCGTATTATCTGGATCCAGGGAACCAGTCACTATATGATGTATCAATCATATCGTTGTAGCAACTGAAATTTTTTTCTCAATTTTACATAACATAAAAGAGAAATCAATCATATCATAAAGTTGTGAAGCAAAAAAGGGATATGGATAAAAGGAAGGCTGAGAGAAAGAGAAAAAGAAAATATCAATGATATACGATTCCAATATGATGTATGGTCTATGAATTATCTCATATTCATATAAGAGCAATGTAATAAAGCATTAATATGGATTTGTTCATAATTTAGTATTTAGTAATTAGATGTATCTAATTCATAAGAAAAAAAAAGAGCACCGAGTCAATAAAGACTGAGGAGATTGGCTCAGGAACAAATTGAATTTGGAGCTCCATTGCAAAGTTTGGGCCTAGCCATTAATGGAGAAGCGATGGGAACGACAGAACCCGTGACTCCAGAAGATTATATTGAAAATAAATCCTAATGAGTCATTGGGTGGGATGGCGGAACGAACCAAAAACCAATTCATTTATTCTGATAGGTCGTGGGATGACCCTACGAATCAAACAGATATTGAAAGAGTAAATATTCGCCCGCGAAAACTTATTGATTTCTAAGTTTTGGACGATTCAAAAAAAGTAAAAATAATAATTTCTTAATATTATTAGAAATATTAAAAACATTTTATTTATTTAAAGTATCTTAGAAAGTTACTTCGAATTTGATATACATAGAAAAGCAAGATATAACAATTCCTACGTTATAGATTCGATCTCAAAAAATCCCAGAATCCCTTGCATTATTCATTAAATACATATATCTCTAATCTTTTTTTATCGTTTCATTCGCGAGGAGCTGGATGAGAAGAAACTCTCATGTCCGGTTCTGCAGTAGAGATGGCATTGAGGAACAGCCATCAACTATAACCCCAAAAGAACCAGATTCCGTAAACAACATAGAGGACGAATGAAGGGAATCTCTTATCGAGGCAATCGTATTTGTTTCGGCAGATACGCTCTTCAGGCACTTGAACCCGCTTGGATTACATCTAGACAAATAGAAGCGGGGCGAAAATCAATGACACGATATGCGCGTCGTGGTGGAAAAATATGGATACGTATATTTCCAGACAAACCCGTTACAGTAAGACCTACTGAAACCCGTATGGGTTCGGGGAAAGGATCCCCCGAATTCTGGGTATCCGTCGTTAAACCAGGTCGAATACTTTACGAAATGGGTGGAGTATCAGAAATTGTAGCCAGAGAAGCTATTTCAATAGCTGCGTCCAAAATGCCTATACGAACCCAATTCGTTATTGCAGGATAGAACTAGAACTGTGGAACCGAAAGAAAGGGCCTTTATATGATGAAAAAACAAACGAGGTTTTCTTATTTTTTATTTCTGAACAAACAATATTTCTTCTTTTTTTTTAATGCAAAGGGCGAAGAAAAAAATGATTCAACCTCAAACCTATTTAAATGTAGCAGATAACAGCGGGGCTAAAGAATTAATGTGTATTCGAATCATAGGGGCCAGTAATCGACGATATGCTCATATTGGAGACGTTATTGTTGCTGTAATAAAAGAAGCAGTGCCCCATATGCCTCTACAAAGATCAGAAGTGATCAGAGCTGTAATTGTACGTACATGTAAAGAACTCAAACGCGACAACGGTATGATAATACAATATGATGACAACGCAGCAGTTGTCATTGATCAAGAAGGAAATCCAAAGGGAACTCGAGTTTTTGGTGCGATCGCTCGAGAATTGAGACAGTTGAATTTTACGAAAATAGTTTCATTAGCTCCTGAGGTATTATAAAAACTAATAGATGAGACTATGTAGGGTATCTGAAAAATATTCAACTCAAATTACTTAGTAGAATTTAGTAGTAGATTGTGTCTCACGCATATACCTTTAATAATTCAAATAAATAAATAAAAAAGCAGAACAGAACATGTTGATTAGATAAAAATTTGGAGGCACTAATAATTATAGTTCATCATGGGCAGGGACACTATTGCAGACCTAATAACGGCTATACGAAATGCTGACATGGATAAAAAGGGAACGGTTCGAGTCGCATCTACGAATATTACCGAAACCATTGTTAAAATACTTCTACGGGAAGGCTTTATTGAAAATGTAAGAAAACATCGAGAAAAAAATAAATATTTCTTAGTTTCAACTCTGCGACATAGAAGAAATAGGAAAGGACCTTATAGAACTATTTTAAAACGGATCAGTCGACCTGGCTTACGAATCTATTCCAACTATCAACGAATTCCTAGGATTTTAGGAGGAATGGGGATTGTAATTCTTTCTACTTCTCGAGGTATAATGACAGACCGAGAGGCTCGACTAGAAGGAATCGGGGGAGAGATTTTGTGTTATATATGGTAAGTAATCTCTCCGGTATCCGAATAAAATCCGTAACTTTCTATTTGTTTTGTGAAAAAAGAGGAAGGGCGGGCTATCTAAAATCACTCCTCTTCCATTAGTTGATACTTCAAAGGGGGTTATCCGGAATGAAAGACCAAAAATGGATTCATGAAGGTTTAATTATTGAATAACTTCCCAAGGGTATGTTTCGAGTTCGTTTAGATAATGAAGATTTGATTCTAGGTTATGTTTCAGGAAGGATACGACGTAGTTTTATACGAATACTACCGGGCGATCAAGTCAAAATTGAAGTAAGTCGTTATGATTCAACCAGGGAGCGCATAATTTATAGGCTCCGCAACAAAGATTCAAATGATTAGGTGGCTTTTTCAACATCCCTTTCGTTGGGACACAATTCGAGGTTAAAAATTTCAAGAGACTTATTTTCTTCTAAAAAGCGGATTCGTAATTAAAGCAAGGAAAAACAAATTATGAAAATAAGGGCCTCCGTTCGTAAAATTTGTGAAAAATGTCGACTGATCCGTAGGCGGGGACGAATTATAGTAATTTGTTCCAACCCGAGGCATAAACAGAGACAGGGATAATCTTTCTAAAAAAAAAAAGATTCTCTAAGGTACCCAATGCACAAATTAAAGGATCTGTTTTGACATGAAATGGATATATCCGTATATCTCTGACTCATATTTATGAGATGATAAAATATGATAAAACCCATACCAAAAGTTGGTTCGCGTAGGAATGGACGCATTGGTTCACGTAAGAATGGACGTAGAATACCAAAAGGAGTTATTCATGTTCAAGCAAGTTTCAACAATACCATTGTAACGGTTACAGATATACGGGGTCGGGTGATTTCGTGGTCCTCCGCCGGTACTTGTGGATTCAGGGGCACAAGAAGAGGAACACCATTTGCTGCCCAAACTGCAGCAGCAAACGCTATTCGTACAGTAGTAGATCAAGGTATGCAACGAGCAGAAGTCAGGATAAAAGGTCCTGGTCTTGGAAGAGATGCAGCATTACGAGCCATTCGCAGAAGTGGTATACTATTAAGTTTTGTCAGAGACGTAACTCCTATGCCACACAATGGATGTAGACCGCCTAAAAAAAGACGTATATAGCAATTAGAATTGAACGTATTTCAAGAGAAATAAATGATTCAATGATCTGATCAAAAAAATTACTATGCTTCGAGAGGAAGTAGCAGTATCTACTCGGACACTACAGTGGAAGTGTGTTGAATCAAGAACAGACAGTAAGCGTCTTTATTATGGCCGTTTTGTTCTATCTCCGCTTATGAAAGGTCAAGCCGATACGATCGGCATCGCGATGCGAAGGGCTTTACTTGGAGAAATAGAAGGAACATGTATAACACATGCAAAATCTGAAAAGATACCACACGAATATTCTACCGTAGCCGGTATTGAAGAATCGGTACATGAAATCTTAATGAATTTGAAAGAAATTGTATTGAGAAGTAATTTGTATGGAACTTGCGACGCATCCATTTGCTTCAAGGGTCCTGGAACCATAACTGCTAAAGACATCATCTCACCACCTTCTGTGGAAATCGTTGATACTACACAGCATATAGCTAGCCTGACGGAACCGATCAATTTTTGTATTGGATTACAAATCGGGAGGAACCGAGGATATCGTATGAAAACACCAAATAACGCTCAAAAAGGAAGTTATCCTATAGATGCAGTATTCATGCCTGTTCGAAATGCGAATCATAGTATTCATTCTTATGGGAATGAGAATGAAAAACAAGAGATACTTTTTATCGAAATATGGACGAACGGAAGTTTAACTCCTAAAGAAGCCCTTCACGAAGCCTCCCGTAATTTGATTGATTTATTTATTCCTTTTCTACATGCGGAAGAACAAAACATCAATTTAGAGGACAATCAAAATGGGGCAACTTTACCCCTTTTCATCTTTCATGATGAATTGACTAAACTAAAAAAAAACGAAATAGCATTGAAATGGATTTTTATTGACCAATCAGAATTGCCTTCCAGGACCTATAATTGCCTCAAAAGGTCCAATATACATACATTATTAGACCTTTTGAATAAGAGCCCAGAAGATCTTCTGAAAATTGAACATTTTCGAATAGAAGATATAAAACGGATATTGGGCATTCTACAAAAGCATTTCGTAATTGATTTACCGAAGAATAAGTTTTAAATTTCATTTGAAAGTTGAAATCCATTGGATTGGATGGATTTCGTCTTTTTTTTCTTTGTATTTCAATTTCTAAAGAAAAAATGCAGCATAGGTTTTGAGTCTTCAGTATGATCTGTATATTTGGAATAGACCCAGAAGTAAATTGAATAAATGTACGTATCTAGGGAGGATTCACTTTGAAGTGACTATTCCCTAGATACAGAGGTTGTGTTATTTATTTCACGGCGGAATCAATTTAAAAAAGGCCTAAAGTTAGAGATTTATCAATAGGTAATGTTGCTCCAATACCCAACCAAAGGGCTACTGCGGTACCAATCAAAAAGACGGTTGTAGCTACTGGACGGCGAAATGGGTTTTGGAATTTATTAACATTCTCCAAAAAAGGTACTGTTAATAATCCGGCCGGCACTGAAGCCATTAAAAGAACACCCAATAACTTATTTGGCACTGTACGGAGTATTTGAAATACGGGAAAAAAGTACCATTCGGGTAATATTTCCAAAGGGGTTGCAAATGGATCTGCGGGTTCACCAATCATTGACGGTTCTAGAACTGCTAAACCTACGTTACATGCAATAGTACCCAAAATTACTACTGGAAAAATATATAAAAGATCATTGGGCCATGCGGGCTCGCCATAATAATTATGACCCATCCCTTTTGCCAATTTAGCTCTTAATACAGGATCATTCAAATCAGGTTTCTTTGTTATTGGGATAGGTGAATTCTTACGGATCCATCCCCCGAAAGAACCGGACATGATAATTTTTCATCATCCGGCTCGAGCACGAATCAAAGGAATCAAAGAGATCCGTAGAAAATCTATATGTCATCCAGATCAACACATATATGACTCTATCAAAAAAAAATTTACTGGATGCAATGTAATTTTCTAGAATTGCAACTACCCCTTGAAATGATTCAGTTTTTACAATTCCCGGTAAATGCTCAACACCCAAGTGGGCTTACAAAAATTATTCTGCTCAAGTGCTTTTTGGGTCGTCTTATGCCTTGTTATTGGCGTTTATCCCAAAAATATTTCAAATCGTCTTACATACAAAGGATTTACTTGTTACTAAATATAGTTTAGCCTGTGTTTTTCTTTAGATCCCCTGTTTCACTCTGATAGTATGATAGGTCGGAATCAATGCAGAGGAAATGAATGCATTTCAATACTATATTAAGTAAGTGAAATGGAATAGATAAAACAAAATCTGTATCGTGCCACATTACTTATTTTACTGGATCTTACAGAGCCTATTCATGCACAACATGATTTAATTCGGGTCTAATCATAGAAAAAGTTCTCCTGAAGCGAACCAGCCTATCTTATGTATGGGGCTTACGTGGTGGTTAGAACAGAGACACATTTGGTTATAAATTCCAATGTGGCGCGGAGAATCATATATCTGCATGGGCCAATCAATAGTTCAAGTCACACACTCCCATAATCCATATTCTCTGCGTAGAATCCACTTCAACTATTCGTATCAAATAAGTAATACAATACAATATTGCAATTGCAGAGTTGAAGGGAAATATCCAAACACATGTCTTATTTTTTTTTTTCAATAATCCATATTTGTAGCAATGAAATACTATTATTCCTACCCAAATTGATAGATAATTGATTAAAAATATCTAGGATCCGCCTTTTCTATACGCTATAAAGGACCGGAAATACCTTGCTTACGTATCATTAAGAAGTGCATTAACATAAATACGGCAGTAAGAAGAGGTAATACAAAAGTATGTAAACTATAAAAACGAGTCAAAGTAGATTGACCCACACTAGCGCTTCCGCGTAATAACTCGACCAAGGGCGATCCTATTACAGGGATAGCGTCAGGTACGCCTGTTACGATTTTGACTGCCCAATAACCAATTTGGTCCCAAGGTAAGGAATAACCAGTTACACCAAAGGATGCGGTCAATACACCAAGAATCACACCCGTAACCCAAGTCAATTCACGAGGCTTTTTAAATCCACCGGTGAGATACACACGAAATACGTGCAGGATCATCATTAGGACCATCATACTTGCCGACCATCGATGAACTGAGCGGATTAACCAACCAAAGTTAGCTTCAGTCATTATGTATTGAACCGAGGTAAAAGCCTCGGTAACGGTTGGACGATAGTAAAAAGTCATGGCAAATCCCGTAGCTACTTGTACTAAAAAACAAGTAAGCGTAATACCTCCTAGACAATAAAATATGTTGACGTGAGGAGGAACATATTTACTAGTTATATCATCTGCAATCGCCTGAATTTCGAGACGCTCTTCGAACCAATCATATACTTTATTGAGATAGGTAAACCAAAGGAACTCCCCCTCCGAGAACCATATATGAGAATTTCATCTCGTATAGCTCAAGCAAAAACACCCCAATACCGGTTGCAACAGATATGTAATAGGAAGTTTGAAACTTCTTCTTAGTACTCCATTCAATTTTCTCTGTAAATAGCAAATACGAAGAAGCAAAAAACCTAAAGCTATTCTTTAGTTTTATGATGATAATGCCAAAATATCAAGTCAGCTCATTCATCTTTATGTTGATTGTTACAGGCCTCTTGAATTTTCTCTGTCTCTATTTTTTTTTTATTGTTTTTATTTGTGTATTATATATATAATGTGGATTTTTTTGTTTATTATTGATAGGAATTTTCTTGTTGAGACCCCATAAATCGATTGAAACCTTAGATTCATACTAGAACCACGATGATTGAATAAAGCCCCCAACCCAAGCTAAGCCCAAAGGTTCTCTGAGTAAGAACCATTGGATTATCACTTATTCACTGAATAGGTGAAATGACTTGACTCAAAATCCAGATAAACTTTTGTATTTGTCTGTTGATCAAAATAAGCAAACAAATAAGCATAAAAATAATTTTGAAAGAAGAACAATCCTTCGCTTTATAATTATTAAATATTAAATCCTTAGAAATTTTTGAGTCCGGTCACGAGGTCTGAATAGTAGGTATGAATCATAGTTCAAATATTTCTTGATCTATTTCATTCCATATATTCCGTGCTCCGGATACTACAATCAATATCCGACGAGGCAGAACCCATCTCTTTCAAGATGACAGACCCATTCTCTGTATTATCAATAGGATCAATTATAACAAGTCACACACTCATATTCCGGAAATACCGAAACAAAGGAATTTCGCGGTCGAACTGCCGGAAGGGCCTATAAATCCTAGTCCTAAGTGATTCAGTTTGAATTGAAAAGCCCGGACTTAGTGATTCTTATAGACCTAATTCATTGAAATTCCATCCAATAAAACAGAAGAGTTATAAATCTCCAAAATAATAGATAGGAATACCGCAAATAGAGCCATTGCGACACCCATCAAGGGGGTAGTTCCCCATCCAGGAGCTACTTTACCATATTCCGAATTCAATGGTTTCAATAAATTTCCTAGACCTGTTTGTCTTGGTCTTGGACCAGATCTAGAATTACCCTCAACGGTTTGTGTAGCCATAAATCCTATTGCATTGGTTGAGATCTGTTGACTTTGTATACCATTCCGTTGTAAATAAACGATCTTATCATAGATCCATTGTGGTCTTGAAATTATATAATAATGGAAACAGCAACCCTAGTCGCCATCTTTATATCTGGTTTACTTGTAAGTTTTACCGGGTACGCCTTATATACCGCTTTTGGGCAACCCTCTGAACAACTAAGAGATCCATTCGAGGAACACGGGGACTAGTAGAAGTAAAGTAATGAGCCTCCCAGTATGGGAGGCTCATTACTTTACTTCTACTTCAATTGAGATAATAAAAAATCATTTTTTAGTCGGAACCTTAGGTGGTTCTCGAAAAAAGATAGCGAAAAAAATGATTCCTAGAGTCGAGACTAAGAGGAATGTATAAACCAATGCTTCCATAAATAAATTCGATCGTGGTTTACAATTATAGCTTCCACACCTGTTCATTTGGTTTGGGATTATCTCCCAAAAAAAGAAAAGACAAAAGTCAAATAAAAAGCAGCGATTTAGCTCAAAATTTCTCTCGTAACCTATATAAAAGTTAAATCACAAAAATACAATCAATAGAGGCGAAAGATACCAGATCAATGTTGTATCAGACTGCCTGTCTCCTTGTAGTAGGATCCCCAAGTTTTTGGAATGCTCCAAATTCCACTTGAGCATCCAAATCCGGGTCAATACCAGCAAAAACATCTCTGAACAAGGTTCTAGCTCCATGCCAAATGTGTCCGAAAAAGAAGAGCAAAGCAAATGAAGCATGCCCAAAAGTGAACCAACCTCTCGGACTGCTACGAAAAACACCATCGGATTTCAAAGTAGCACGATCTAATTCAAAAATTTCACCTAATTGAGCGCGTCTAGCATATTTTTTCACAGTTGCAGGATCATTATAACTGACTCCATTGAGTTCGCCGCCAAAGAACTCAACAGTTACTCCTACTTGCTCGACACTATACTTAGATTCTGCCCTTCTAAAAGGCACATCGGCTCTCACAATTCCGTCTCCATCTACCAAAACCACTGGAAATGTTTCAAAAAAGGTAGGCATACGACGTACAAAAAGCTCACGCCCCTCTTTATCTCTAAAGATAGGATGCCCTAACCATCCAACAGCTATTCCATCCCCGTTGTCCATTGAGCCCGCTCTGAATAATCCCCCTTTTGCTGGATTATTGCCGATGTAATCATAAAAAGCTAATTTTTCGGGAATTTTAGACCAAGCTTCTGATAAATTCTGATTTTCCGCTAGTCCGGCACCAACCCTTCGATATATTTCTTGTTGGAAGT